CGATCTTCGAAGTTATTTTGTGGTTTTATATGATAGCCGCGATTTCTCTCGATTTGTAATTCAATGCACAAATCAATTGGTTCTGTTAGGCTAGCGATGTGTTGTGTATTATCAACGATTTCCACAGAAGGTGGTAAGATAATGTCTTGAGCAGTTACAGATCCCGGACCCTTGGCACAAATGGATGCCTCACGAGTTCCATACAAATTACTTCTCAATACAATTTCTTTCAAATTCATTAAAATTTCATGGACTGATTCTTGAATACCCGCTAGAGTAGATAATTCGTGTGGTATTTTCTCAGATTTTGCACGTGTGATACATGTTCCTTCAATTTCTCCAAGCAAAGCTCTTCGCATCGCAATGCCTATTGTATCAGCTTGACCTTTCATAAGTGGAGCCAGAAAAAAACGTCCATAAAAAAGACGCTGACTGTCGGTTCTTGATTCAACACACTTCCACTGGAGTGTTTTATTAGATATTGTTAGTTTTTCTTGAACCATAAAAAAATATTATTATTTTTTGATCAGATCATTGAATTTTTTTCTCTTGAAATCTCTTCAATGTTTATTGTTATATACGTCTTTTTTTAGGGGGCCTGCAACCATTATGGGGCATAGGGGTTATATCTCGAACAAAACTTAATCGTATACCACTTCTACGAATAGCCCTTAATGCCGCGTCTCTTCCGAGACCAGGCCCCTTTATCATCACTTTTGCTCGTCGCATACCTTGATCTACTACTGTCCGAATAGCATCTACTGCTGCGGTTTGAGCAGCAAACGCTGTCCCTCGTCTTGGGCCTCTGAATCCACAAGTGCCTGCGGAAGACCAAGAAATCACCCGCCCCCGCCGATCTGTAATGGTCACAATAGTATTGCGGAAACCTGCTTGAATATGAATAACCCCTTTTGGTACTTTACGCGCAGTCTTACGTGACCTAATACGTCGATAGCGGCGGAAACCAACTCTTCGTAACGGTTTTGCCATTTTTTATCATCTCAAAAATATAAGTCATAGGTCTATGGATATATCCATTTTATGTCAAGAGAAATCCTTTTTTTTGTACATCGGATACTTTAGAGAGTTTCAGATTTGGAAGGATTATCCTTGTCTTTGTTTATGTCTTGGGTTGGAGCAAATTACTATAATTCGTCCCCGTCTACGTATCAGTCGACATTTTTCACAAATTTTTCGAACGGACGCTCTTATTTTCATATTTTGATTGCTTACTTTTGAATACACATATTGAAGAAAATACGTTTCTTGCATTTTAGAAATCGTGAATAGTATTCCTAGGAAAGGAGTATTGAAGTTGATAAAACTACCCAATCGGGCGAATCTTTATTTTGGAGTATACAAATTAGACTCCCTCGGGACGAATCATAATGATTTACTTCCTTTTTGGCTCTATCCCTTGTTAGTGTACGTATAAAACCACGGGGAATCTTTCCCGAACCATAACCTAAAGGGGGCTCTTCGTTGCGTAAATCTAAATTCAGTTAGAATATCCCGTTGGAAAGTGATTCAGGAATTCAATCTTTTTTAATTCATTTTTCTTCTTTACCCATTTCATTTAAAACTTTTTTTGAAGTATCAGTGCCAATGTGGGAGAGATTCTATTAGAAATCTCCTCTTTATCCTTTTTTCACAATATTAAGTGGAGAAGTCGGGTACAATTTTGCTATCCGAGGTCTTACCATATATAACACAAGAGTTCTCCACCGATTCTTTCTAGTCGAGCCTCTCGGTCTGTCATTATACCCCGAGAAGTAGAAAGAATTACAATCCCCATCCCGCCTAAAATTCTAGGAATTTTTTCATAATTAGAATAGATTCGTAGACCGGGCCGGCTAATCCGTTTTAAATTTAGATTAGCTAGATATGAGCCTTTCCTATTCCTTCTATGTCGCAGGGTTAAAACAAGAAAGTTTTTGTTACCCTTTCGATGTTTCCGGACATTTTCAATAAAACCCTCTCGTAAAAGTATTTTAATAATGTTTTCCGTGATGTTCGTAGCTGCTATTCGAACGAGTCCCTTTCTATTCATCTCAACGTTTCGTATAGAGGTTATTATCTCAGCAATAGTATCCCTACCCATGATAAACTAAAATTTAGTTACCCCTCAATTTGATATAATCAACATATTCTTTTTTTTTTTTTATTAACGGTTAAAGGTATATACGTGAAATACAATCGACTAATTAATTTTTTTTTTACTACTCTACGATGATCTCATCTTAACTGTTCTATTTCATCCTTGAATACTCATTCTTATAATACTTCGGGTGCTAACGAAACTATTTTAGTGAAATTTAACTCTCTCAACTCTTGAGCGATCGCACCAAAAATTCTAGTTCCTTTGGGATTTCCTTCCTTATTAATGATAACTGCAGCATTGTCATCATATCGTATTTTCATACCATTGTTGCGTTTGAGTTCTTTACAAGTACGTACAATTACAGCTCTGATCACTTCAGATTTTTCTAAAGGTGAATTTGGCATTGCTTCTTTAATAACAGCAACAATAATGTCGCCAATATGAGCATATCGGCGATTACTAGTCCCTATGATTCGTATGCACATCAATTCTCGGGCTCCACTATTATCTGCTACATTCAAACGGGTTTGCGATTGAATCATATCATTTTTAAATCTGTTATTTCAGTGCAAACAAAAAAAAAATATTGGTTGTTCAAAAAAAAAAAGAAACTGACGATTTTTTGCTTCCAAAGGACCTTCTTTCCTTTTGGTTTACTTTTCTATCCCGAAATGAATTGAGTTCGTATAGGCATTTTGGACGCTGCGATTGAAATAGCCTTTCTGGCTATTTTTTCTCCTACCCCGCCCATTTCATAAAGTATTTTGCCCGGTTTAACGACAGCTACCCAGTATTCGGGAGATCCCTTCCCCGAACCCATACGTGTTTCTGTAGGTTTTAGGGTAATGGGTTTGTCGGGAAATATACGTACCCATATTTTTCCACCGCGGCGTACGTTTCTGGTCATTGCACGGCGTCCTGCTTCTATTTGTCTAGATGTAATCCAAGTGCATTCGAGTGCTTGCAGAGCATATCTACCGAAACAAATACGATTACCTCGATAAGATATTCCTTTCATTCTTCCTCTATGGTGTTTACGGAATCTGGTTCTTTTAGGGTTCTAATTGATGGGTGTTTTTCAATTCCATCTCTAGTCCAAAACTGGACATGAGAGTTTCTTCTCATCCAGCTCCTCGCGAATGAAATGCTTCAAAAATATACATGGAATCCGTGAATAATATAGGCAATTATATGGAAGTATTTGTTGTTGTGTATTTAGTATAAACTTGTCTATTTTGTTCTATTTTTATATAAGCATCTATTCAATAGATATTCGAGATTTAGACAGAATTCCCTTTATTTTTTAAGAGAATTTTAGATAATGCACTTTTTGCTTGGAATGTTCTAAGCAATCTTAGAATTTTATTATTATGAGTAAGAATTATTATTAATAATATGATATCCGATTGCTTAAAATTATGAAATTCAATAATATCAAAACCGAAAATCTTCGCGGGCGAATATTCACTCGTTCGATATTTATTTCATTTGTAGAGTTAATCCCTGACGCTTCAAAATAAATTGTCTCTTGGTTCCTTTCGCCATCCTGCCCAAAAAATAATTAAGATTGTTTTTCAGTAGAATCTTATGTATTCCCAGGTTCCGTCGTTTCCATCACTTCTCTATTAATGGTTAGGTATTAATTCTACAATGGAGACTCTAATAGAATTTAATAGAATTTGTTATTGACTCAATTTTCTCAATTTTTATTGGATCGAGGCTCTTGATTTTTTTTCTATGAACAGATTCATTTAATTATAGATGAATCGTTATTGATGCTTTATTACATTGGCTTTTAACTTTTATGATACGATTCATAAACCTTACATATTGGAATCTGATATCATTGATATTCGTTTTCTCTTTTTCTCTCACCCTTCCATTTATCTGCATAATTTTCTATTTATTATGCAAAAAAAAAATTCAGTACTAGTTTTATATGATTAAACTATCATATCTAGGCTCTTTCTTTCGATCCAGATAATGGGAAGTGATGAATTGCTTATTAGTTTTATAGTTATTAGTTCATAATATAAATATCATAACATAATTTAAGGGTCAACTCTTTCTTTTCATCCTACTCCTAAAAAACTAACGAGTCGCACACTAAGCATAGCAATTATAATTAGATCGACTTAGAAATTTCATTTTTTTTTATTCAACCTTAGAACTTTGAAATTCCAAAATTCTTCCTTTTTGCTATGATTAAGTCAAAGACTCGCTCATTTTTTTATATCAATAGATAGAGACAAAATGCAAAGACAACTTGAATAGGGGTTACTATTCCCCGTCGACAAAGATCCAAATTTTTATACCTAAAACCCCATGAATAGTTCGAACTGTATAGGAACAATAATCAATTTTAGCTCGAATGGTTTGTAAAGGGACCCTACCTTCTCTAATCCATTCAACGCGGGCCATGTCTTTTCCACCAAGACGCCCTCGAATTTTTATTTGAATTCCACTTGGATCTGTCTCTTCTGTTAATTCAATAGCCTTTTTCATTGCTTTGCGAAATGAAACCCTATTCTTTAATTGTTCGGCTATAAATTCGGCAAGAATATTAGGGTGCCTGTAAGGATTTCCGATTCTTGGAATATCAATGTTGATCTTTTGGTTCACACAGTTAAGTTCTTTTTGTATATTCTTTTGTAATTCTTCTAGTTTTTTAGGTTTACCTTCTATTAAAAATTTTGGGAATCCCATCCATATTATGACCTGAATCACGTCGATTCGTTTTTGAATCTCTATACGCGCAATTCCTTCAACATCAGAAGAATTTTTCATATTTTTTTGTACATAATTTTTGATACACTTTCTTATTTTTTGATCTTCTTGTAGACCTTCAGAATATTTTTTTGGTTGTGCAAACCAAAGAGAATGATGGCTTTGAGTTGTACCAAGTCTAAATCCAAGTGGATTTATTTTTTGTCCCATAATCCCTCACTATATATGCGAATCATGAAATGTCATATCGATGGACTTTTTTTTATCCAACTGCTTTCTTAAGCATATAGGATATTCTTCATATCCTTCATCTTCTTCATATAAAGATAGGTCTGTCAATTCAATACGTATATGACAACTTGGCCTTTTTATCGAATAACTTCGCCCCCGAGCTCGAGCTTTTAATTTTTTTACAGTACTCCCTTCATTGACTTCGGCTTTAGTAATAAATAAACTGCCTTTCTTAAAACCCATATTGTGACTACCATTCGCTGCGGCAGAATAAAGCAATTTAAGAATGGGAAAACATGCTCGATAAGGCATGAGCTCGAGTATCATAAGTGTTTGCTCGTAGGAACGCCCGCGAATCTGATCAATTACCCTTCGCGCTTTGTGAGCTGACATAGATATATGTTGAGCTAAAGCGTAGACAGTTGTATATATTACATATTTATTCCTATTTTTCTTCTTTATCATAGGGTCCCCCTTTTATTAATAAATTAAATGAATAAAAAGAAATGAATAGTTATGAATAACTAACTAAACTCAAAAAGGATCATGCATATTCATCCGTCTTTATTTGATTTCTTATTTACTTTTTTCATTTACTCTATTTACATTTAAATACATTATTTTTTTTTTTTTTTTAGATATTTCATTTCCGGCGAGATTTCGTATCCTTTTTTTTTGCATGTCCTAGAAAATTTCGAGTTGGTGCAAATTCTCCTAGTTTATGGCCCACCATATGATCTGTTATATAAACGGGTAAATGCTCCTTTCCGGTATGGATAGCGATAGTATGGCCAACCATTGGGGGTATAATGGTTGATGACCGAGACCAGGTTATTATGAGTTCTTTTTCTGACTTTATGTTAAGCTTATTTATTTTTTTTAATAAAGGATTTGCTACAAAAGGGTTTTTTTTTAACGAATGTTTCACAGTGAATTTCTCCTATTTTTTTTTTTTGAAAGGAGGAAAAAGTTTCGATTTTCTCTCCTATTTACTACGACGACGAAGAATTAAATTATCACTATATTTATTCCTCTTTCTACTTCTTTTTCCAAGTGCAGGATAACCCCAAGGGGTTGCGGGTTTTTTTCTACCAATTGGGGCCCTCCCTTCCCCACCCCCGTGGGGATGGTCTACAGGGTTCATGACTACTCCTCTTACTACAGGACGTTTACCTAGCCAACACTTTGATCCCGCTCTACCCAAACTTTTCCGGTTCGCGCCAACATTTCCTACTTGCCCCACTGTTGCTGAGCAGTTTTGGGATATTAAACGAACCTCCCCAGAAGGTAATTTTAATGTGGCTGACTTGCCTTCTTTTGCAATAAGTTTCCCTACTGCACCCGCAGCTCTAGCCAATTGCCCACCCTTTTCAAGTGTGATTTCTATGTTATGTATGGCTGTCCCTAGGGGGATATTGGTTGAAGTAGATTCTTCTTTTTGATCAATTTAAATCTCTTCCCAAACTGTACAAGCTTTTTCCAAAGCATACGGCTTTCCGGATGTAGCTGATATCTATAGAGATCGAGCCTATATATCTAAAGTACTCCATGAGTGGATATCTAGGAATAAAAATCTGCCGAATCAGTTATGTTCTTCTACATCCTAGGTCTTTCCATTCCTTCATCTGGCTTATGTTCTTCATGTAGCACTCAGACTGAATGACTCTATGAAATTACGTCAATACTTCAACATATTAGGGGTAACGTAGGAGACATCTCTATTTTTTCACCTGGAAATCATTAAAATTACCACTGCTTAGCTTTCAATTCGCCTCTGACCATCAAATGAAATGTGAATAAGCTGTCCTCCTCTCTTTGAAATGAAAGAAGTGGCGCTTCTGGTTCTTTCAGTGCTTCAGACAATTTTGTCTTCTCCATATTATTCTATCTCTAGAGTCAATAATTTTCTATGAAGAACTACTGAACTCAATCACTTGCTGCCGTTACTCGTCAGTTTTCTGTTGAGTTCAATCCTGTAGAGGTACTCAAGTTGGATCAGTGATCGATTTATAGGTTTCGTTCTAAACCTAATTGGTTACTTCCAATTACGTAAATCAATAGTTCAAACCGCACTCAAAGGTAGGGCATTTCCCATTTTTATCGGAACTTCTGTACCCGAAATAATGGTATCTCCAATTATAGCTCCTCTGGGATGTAAAATATATCCCTTCTCACCATCCCCATAGTGTATGAGACAAATGTATGCATTTCGATTAGGGTCGTATTCTATGGTTACGATTTTACCGTATATGTCTTTTGCATTTCGGCGAAAATCTATTTTACGGTATCGACGCTTATGACCGCCCCCTCTATGCCTTGCGGTAATGATTCCCCTGGAATTACGCCCTTTACCGCAATGATGCTGCCCACAGATCAAATTATTTCGTGTATTGGATTTCACTTGAATGTCTACGGCTCCATTGCGTGTGCTTGGGGTAGAA